ATTGGGCACTACTTTTTCGCGTTTAACTTTAAGTCTGTTATGTAATAATTAGTTTATCTTTAAACCTAAATTACTAATCAGGCACTACTTTTTCGCTTTTTTTTAACTTAAAAAGCAAAAAGTATTAGTTGTACTTAATTTACCAGTTCTTGAGTTGATTTTTTGATGCACTAAATACAGTTAGTTAAAGTTTAACTTTAAGTCTGTTATGTAATAATTAGTTTATCTTTAAACCTAAATTACTAATCAGGCACTACTTTTTCGCTTTTTTTTAACTTAAAAAGCAAAAAGTATTAGTTGTACTTAATTTACCAGTTCTTGAGTTGATTTTTTGATGGGGGCGTTAATTGAATTGGTTTAATGCGAGATTAATTTTCTCGCTCGGAGATTTTAAAAAAGGGGAAAAGTTGTTATTTTTTCTTTTTTTTTAATTTACTTAATTATGATTTAAATAAGATAAATTAACGGGGGCGTTAGTTGAATTGGTTTAATGCGAGATTAATTTTCTCGTTCGAAGGTTTAGGGGGAAAATTGTTATTTTTTTTTCTTTTTTTTTTTGTTTATAATTTTGGTTAATTTATGAATTTTTTATTTATCTTTATATTTTATTAGAATTTGGATTTTACTTTTTTTGTTTTTTTTTGTTATTTTTTATTATTATTTGTTTTTTTTATTTTCTTTTTTTTAAAGTTTTATTCTTGCTTTTTGTTAGTTTTTTTGTATGTTTTATATACGATTATTTGTATATTAGATATTTTTGTTGTAGTATTTGTAATTGAATATGAATTTAGGTTTGATTCAGTAATATATTTAGGGGGGGTCAATGTCGTGCCAGCAACCGCGGTTATACGTTAATTTTCAAGACTAACTTTTTTGGTTTTAGGTTATTTTTTTTTGCATGTTTTTGTTTTGATATTTGGTGGAATATTATTAATTTATTTTATGCTATTATTTTTTTTTCTATGTAATCTATTTTTTAAACTAGGATTAGATACCCTATTATTTTAGACTATTGTTTTGCCAGGGTAGTATTTTTTTTTTTTGATTGAAACCTAAAGAATTTGGCGGCATTTTATCTTTTTAGAGGAACCTGTTTCGTGAATGATGTTACACGATTGGCATTACTTATTTTATTTGTTTGTATATTTCCGTTATCAGAATATTTATAGATAATATTTTCATAATTTTTTATTAAATTTTATTTCAGGTCAAGGTGCAGCTTATAGGTAAGAGTTTAATGGGTTACAATAATTTAATTTATATGGATGTTTTTTTTAAATATTAAATTGAAGGTGGATTTATTAGTAAGTTTTTATAATTATTAAATCTGAATTAGTATTGAATTGTGCACATATCGCCCGTCGCTCTCATTTATTTGAGATAAGTCGTAACAAAGTAGATTTACTGGAAAGTGAATCTGGATTATCAAGGTTTAATTTAATGTTGTTTTCGTTTACGTTGAAAAATTTTTTTGTGTGATTCAAAAAACCTTGATTATTATTAAATAATTTTTTATTGTTGTTTCTATTATATTTTTATTAAAGTAATTTTATTTATTTTTTTTTTAGTAATTTATTTTGAAATGCTTATTTTTAATTATAGTTTATTTTTAATGTAAATGATTTTTTTTATTATGTTATAAGAATTTTATTTATTATACCTTTTGTATCAGGGTTGATTAAATAATCTGATTTTATTATTATTTCTCGAATTGGGGTGATTTATTTTAATATGATTTTTTATGTTTCATAATGATTTTAAATTTTAATATGGTAGTGAGATTCTATTCGTACTTCAAGATATCTAGTTTTCTGAGATTAAATTTAATTTTAATTTTTTTTTAAGTTGAATAAATTTTTTATTTGGTTTTTAATTAAGGTGTATTGCTTAAGGGTTAAGCTTTGAGTTTTATTATAATTTTTTTTGTTATTATTTTTTTTTAGGCTTGGAATCAGCCATTGTTTTAATTGCGTTTTAGTTTAATTTATGATGTAATTATTTATTATTTTGTTTAGTTTTATTATTGGAATTTGATTTTAAATATTTTTTGTTCATTAATAATGATTGAATTAGTATATTTTTATTGGTTATTATTTTTTATATGTAATATATTTTAAAGGAACTCGGCAATTTTTTAGTATTTCCGCCTGTTTATCAAAAACATCTCTTTCAGGTTTTATTGGAAGTTGTGCCTGCTCACTGAAAATTAAAGAGCCGCGGTATTTTGACCGTGCAAAGGTAGCATAATCATTAGTATATTAATTGTGTACTGGAATGAAAGGTTTGACGAGAGGTATGCTGTCTCTATTTTATTTATATAATTTTACTTTCTAGTCAAAAGGCTGGAATTTTTTTTTAGGACGATAAGACCCTATAGAGTTTGATTTTATTTATTTTATTATTTTGGGTTAATTTTTATTAATTAATTTTATTATGAATTTTGTTGGGGTGATGTGAATAATAGATAAACTATTCATTTTTTTTTCATTGATTTATGTTTTTTATGATCTTGTATTATTGATATTAAGATAAAATTACCTTAGGGATAACAGCGCAATTATCTTTGAGAGTTCTTATTGACAAGATAGATTGTGACCTCGATGTTGGATTAAGGTTATTTTTAGGTGGAGGTGCTTAATTGAATTGGTCTGTTCGACCATTAAAACCTTACATGATCTGAGTTCAGACCGGCGTGAGCCAGGTTGGTTTCTATCCAAAATTTTATTATGTTTTCTAGTACGAAAGGACCGTTAATTTTGATTATTTTATTTTTTATTGATTATTATTAACTATTTTGGCAGATTATGCGTTAGATTTAGGATCTATTTATGTAATGTATTACAAATAGTAATTTATATTATTGATTTTTGTTTATTTTTTTTAAATTTTTTTTTAATTATTTTAATGGTTTTATTAAGAGTTGCTTTTTTAACTTTATTAGAGCGCAAGGTTTTGGGTTATGTACAACTTCGTAAGGGGCCTAATAAGGTTGGTTATTGTGGTATTTTACAACCTTTTGGTGATGCCATCAAGTTATTTTCTAAGGAACAAGTGTTGCCTTATGTTTCTAATTATTTTTTATATTGTTTTTCTCCTATTTTTAGTTTGTTTTTGGCTTTATTTATTTGGCTTGTGTTTCCTTATATTACTTTTTTTTGTTCTTTAGATTTGGGTTTATTATTTATATTATGTGTAATGAGATTAGGAGTTTATGGATTAATGGTTGCTGGTTGGTCTTCAAATTCTAATTATTCTTTATTAGGTTCTTTACGCTCTGTGGCTCAAACTATTTCTTATGAGGTAAGTTTGTCTATTATTATGGTATCTTTATTTATTTTGATTGGGGTTTATAATTTAAGTTATTTTATTTATTATAATGTTTGGTTTATTATTATTTGTTTCCCTTTGTTCTTGTGTTTTTATGGTTCATGTTTAGCTGAAACTAATCGAACTCCTTTCGATTTTGCTGAGGGGGAATCTGAACTGGTTTCTGGATTTAATGTTGAGTATGGAGGGGTTGGGTTTGCATTTATTTTTTTGGCTGAGTATGCTATGATTATTTTTATAAGATTTTTAATTGTTTTATTTTTTTTTGGTGGTGATTTTGATTCTTTATTTTTTTTTTTCAAGTTGGTTTTTATATCATTTTCTTTTTTATGGGTTCGGGGGACTCTTCCTCGTTACCGTTATGATAAGTTGATGTATTTGGCTTGGAAGGGGTTTTTGCCCGTTGCGTTGAATTATTTAATTTTTTTTTTTGGGCTGAAAATTTATTTTTTAATTTTTTAATAAAAATTAGAAAAGTTAATAGAAGGTTTGAACTTCTAATTTTATGTTTTCAAAACATATGCTATTGTAGCTTATCAACTATGAGATTATTTTGTCTCATATTTTTGAGACTCATGTATTTATTAGAAAGTATGAGAAGTATATTATGGTCAAACCTTGCCCTACAATGATGTAAGGGTCTTCTACTGGTTGTTTTCCAATTCACGTTAGTAGGATTACGGTAGTAACTATAGTTCAGAATAAGATTTGGTTAATAGGGTAGAATTGACTTCCTTGGAAATTTGATTTATTATAGAATGGTATAATTAATGTAATTATAATGGATATTATTAATGCGATTACTCCCCCTAATTTATTGGGGATTGATCGCAGGATTGCATAGGCAAATAGGAAATATCATTCTGGTTGAATATGGGGGGGAGTAACTAAGGGGTTTGCAGGAATGAAGTTATCGGGATCTCCTATAACATATGGGTATGTTAGTGAGATTATTATTAATATTATTATAATAATTAATATTGTAATTGAGTCTTTAATAGAGAAGAATGGGTGGAATGGAATTTTTTCTGAATTTCTATTTATACCTAAAGGGTTATTAGATCCTGTTTGGTGTAGAAATATTAGATGAATTATTCTTATTGCTATAATTATAAATGGTATAATGAAATGTAGGGAGAAGAATCGAGACAATGTGGGGTTATCAACTGCGAATCCTCCTCAGATTCATTGAACGATTTGATTTCCTACATAGGGAATTGCTGACAGTAAATTGGTAATGACGGTAGCTCCTCAGAACGATATTTGTCCTCATGGTAATACATAGCCAATGAACGCTGTTGCTATAGTTAGTAATAGGATGATTACTCCAATAGTTCATGTTTCTTTTAATATGAAAGAGTTATAATATAATCCTCGACCTACGTGAAGGTATAAGCAGATAAAAAATATTGAGGCTCCATTTATGTGAAGGGTTCGAAGTAATCATCCGTTATTAACATCTCGGCATATATGAATTACTCTTTTGAATGCTATTTCAATATCTGCTGTGTAATGTATAGCTAGAAATAATCCTGTAATGATTTGAATCATTAAGCATAATCCTAATAATGATCCTAGATTTCATCACATTGAAATATTTATTGGGGTGGGTAGATCTATTAGAGAATTATTAATAATTTTAATGATAGGGTGTGTTTTTCGTAAAGGTGTTTTCATTAGTTTATTTTTCGTAAGGGCCCTTTGTTAAGGTTAGAAATTTTATTTACTGCGATTAATGCAATGAATAGATATAATATTATTGTAATGGTTAATATATATATTGGTTTATTAAAGATTTTATTGAGTGTTATTTGTTCTGTTTTTATTATGTTAATTGTTTCTACTCTTATAGTCTCATTATTGATTGTTTTTGTTGTTTTTATATTAATTAAAATAATTCTAATAATAATTGTTGTTGTGATGATAATTATTATATTATTTTTGTTTTGTTCATTTGGTGAGATTCTGGTAATGTAAATAAATAGTACTATTATTCCTCCAATAAAAATGATTATAAGGATGTATGTGCATCATGATGATTTTGTTATAGTTCTTATTATGAATGTGGTGAATAAGGTTTGTAATAGGATAATAATAATTATTTGTATTGGTTGTTTTGTATTTATTAAGAATATTCTTGTTATAGTGCATAAAGTGATGATTGTTTTAATGCAGAGGGTAGTTTAAAAAATGTTAGATTTGGGGTTTAAAGATAGGATATATAATTCTTCCTCTGAAGTTTTAAGAAAATTAGTTTCAATTTTGATTTACAAGACCAATGTTTTATTTAAACTATTAAAACTTATTTTTTTGTTATTGTTTTTTTTTTTAGTTTTTTTTAGTGGTTTATATGTTTTTTCTTCTTTTCGTAAACATTTATTGTTAATGTTATTGGGCTTAGAATGTATGGTTTTATCAGTTTTTTATTATGTTTTTTTGTATTTGATATTTTTTGGATATATGGATTATTTTTTAATTGTTTTTTTGATTTTCTCTGTTTGCGAAGGAGCTCTTGGTTTATCGGTTTTGGTCAGATTAATTCGTAGATGTGGCAATGATTATGTATTTAGTTCTTCTTTATTTGTATGTTAATGTTTATTTTTTCTTTATTATTTATGGTCCCTATAGCTTTATTGAATTCTTGGTGGTTTATGCAGTTTTGATTTTTTTTTTTGTCTTTTATTTTTATTTTTTTTGGTGATTTTAGATTTTTTATTATTAATGTTGGTTTTGGTATGGGGGTGGATTTTTTTTCTTGGTTAATAATTTTGTTGAGCTTTTGGATTTGTTCTTTGATAATTATGTCTAGACAATCTATTAAAAGTTTTAATTATTTTTCTGATTTATATATATTAGTTGTTTTATTATTAATGTTATCTTTATATGTTTCGTTTTCTGTTATTAACTTGTTTAATTTTTATTTATTTTTTGAATTTAGTTTAGTTCCTACATTAATGTTGATTTTAGGTTGAGGGTATCAACCTGAGCGTATTAGAGCATCTATATATTTGATTTTTTATACTGTAACAGCTTCTTTGCCTTTATTGTCTTGTATTTTATGGATTGAGGGATATGTAGGTGGTCTTTTTTATTATTTATTGTTTGATTTATGTGATAGTTTTTATTTTTATTTGGCTATAATTTTAGCCTTTTTGGTTAAGTTACCTATATATATGTTTCATTTGTGACTTCCTAAAGCTCATGTTGAAGCTCCTATTTCTGGTTCTATAGTATTGGCAGGTGTTTTATTGAAATTAGGGGGCTATGGTCTTGTTCGTGTTTTTAAATGTATAGTTTTCTTTTCATTGAATTTTAATTTTTATGTGGTTTTGTTGTCGTTATATGGGGGTTTAATAGTTAGTTTAATTTGTTTACGTCAGTTGGATTTGAAGATATTAATTGCTTATTCTTCTGTATCTCATATGAGATTAGTTATTTCTGGTTTATTTTCTATGAATGTTTGAGGTTATTATGGTTCTGTTATTATAATATTAGGTCATGGTTTATGTTCTTCTGGTTTATTTTGTTTATCTAACATTTCTTATGAGCGTTTAGGTAGACGTTTATTTTTATTAAATAGGGGTATAATTTCTTATATACCTAGAATGAGATTGTGGTGATTTATATTAAGTGCTTGTAATATGTCTGCTCCTCCTAGACTTAATTTAATTGGTGAAATTAGACTTTTAAATGGGTTAATTAGTTATTCTTGATATACAATATTTTTTCTTTTTTTTTTGTCGTTTTTTAGATGTGCATATAGATTATTTTTATATAGATTTAGTCAGCATGGTAGTTTTTATTCTGGTTTATATAGAGTTTCTTCTTGTTACTTAGTTGAATTTCATTTAATTTTTCTTCATTGATTTCCTTTAAATATTTTATTTATGTGTTGTGACTATTATTTATAGCTTATATAGTTTAGTAAAAATTTTAATTTGTGGATTTAAGGATGTGATTTTCACTATAGGCCTTATGATGTTAAATAATTTTTATGTTTCTTCTTTTATTTTTTTTATAATTGGCTTCTTTTCATTTATAATGAGTTTAATTTTTCTTTATTATGATATTTCTTTTTTAATTGAATGAGAGATTTGTTCTTTTAATTCTTCTGTGATTTTGATGGCTGTTATTTTTGATTGGATATCTTTAGTTTTTATGAGTTTCGTTTTGGTTATTTCATCAATGGTTTTATATTATAGAAGTGATTATATGAGTGCTGATGTTAATTCTGACCGATTTGTTATTTTAGTAATTTTATTTGTTTTATCTATGATATTTCTTATTATAAGCCCTAATTTAGTTAGAATTTTATTAGGATGGGATGGATTGGGTTTGGTTTCTTATTGTTTGGTAATTTATTATCAGAATGTAAAGTCTGTAAATGCAGGTTTATTAACGGCGTTAAGAAATCGGGTTGGTGATGTATTTATTTTATTATCTATCTCTTGAATATTAAATTTTGGTAGCTGAAATTATATTTATTATTATGATTATTTTTTTAATTCTTTTGACTATTCAATTATTTGTTTTATAGTAATGGTTGCTGGTATAACAAAAAGCGCTCAAATTCCTTTTTCTGCTTGACTTCCTGCCGCCATAGCTGCACCTACTCCAGTGTCTGCTTTGGTTCATTCTTCTACTTTGGTTACTGCTGGGGTTTATTTGTTAATTCGCTTTAGACCAATATTGTTTTATAGAAAAATAAATTTTTATTTATTATTAATTGGTTGTTTAACTATATTTATATCAGGTGTTGCGGCTAATTATGAGTTTGACTTAAAGAAGATTATTGCTTTATCTACTTTAAGTCAATTAGGTTTAATAATAGGAATTCTGGGGGCTGGTTATTCTTTAATAAGTTTTTTTCATTTATTAACGCATGCTTTATTTAAGTCCTTACTTTTTTTGTGCGCTGGTTGTTATATTCATGGTTTATTTGATAATCAGGATATTCGTTATATGGGTTCTATAACTTTATTTATGCCTTATACTTCTGCTTGTTTAAATGTTGCCAATCTGAGTCTTTGTGGTTTTCCTTTTTTATCTGGGTTTTATTCTAGGGACTTAATTCTAGAATTTTATTCATCTGGTTTGTTAAATGTATTTATTTTTTTTTTATTCTTTTTTTCTACTGGTTTGACTGTTATATATTCTTTTCGTTTACTTTATTATTCTTTAGTTAAGTTTTTTTCTTTTAATTCTTTATTTAATTTTATTATTGGTCGAGATATGTATTTAGGGATACTTTCTTTATTATTATTTACTGTTTTTGGTGGTTCTTTATTAAGTTGATTAATTTTTCCTGTTCCTGTTTGTGTTTATTTGCCTTTTAGTTTAAGGATGTTAACTATCATCGTGATTTTAGGGGGTTTGTATTTTGGTTATTTGTTGTTTTTATTGGGGTTTAATAGGGAAAATTTATGTAGTTCTTCTTTTATGATTAATTTTTTTTGTTCAATGTGGTTTATACCTTTAATTAGAACAAATTTTTCTAGTCGTGTAAGTTTAACTCTTGGGGGTTTATATAGTTCTTTTATAGATTATGGTTGATTAGAATATTATGGTGCTCGAGGTATCTATAATTTTTTTATTTATTTTATTAAACAGTATTTGTATTTATTTGATTATAATTTTAAAACTTATTTAATAATGTTTTCTTTATTTATTGTATTTTTATTTTTTTTAATTTTATATTTAAGTAGTTTATTAGAACTTTGTATTGAAGATACAGGGGAGGATTAAATTAATCCCTTAAATATTTAAGAATATTACTATTATTTTTACAGTGAAAGTGTAATGTTTTTTTTAAACTACATAAATAGAAATATTAACGGAGTTTAACCGCTATTACTTAAAGTTAGCAGCTTTAGTATTGTCTAAATATTTCTTTAATTGGAATTTATATTCAATGGTATTATTAACAATAATATGCCTCTTTTTGGCTTCAATTAATAATAAGGGTAAACTTACCTGTCTTTCAGGTCGAAACTGAGTGCTAATAGCTTCTTATTAAAGGTAAATTGGTCTATCAATACTTTTTGAGTGCAAATCAAATGTTATACTTAACTATTACCCTATGTAGCTCATTTTAATATACCTTGGTTTCATTCATAGTAAATTCCTAGTAAGAGGATTATAATAAATATTCTTGTTGAGATTCATCAGTATTTAATTCTAGATATTTTTATAATAGGGATTAGTGGAATAATCAAGACGATTTCAACATCGAAAATTAGGAATAGTATTCTGATTATGAAGAATTGGATTGAAAATGGTAGTCGGGCGCGTGTTTTGGGATTAAACCCACATTCGAATGGTGATGATTTTTCTCGGTCTGAGATTATTTTTTTTGAAATAAATATTGAAATGGTTATTATAAAGATGGGAATTATACTTGAAATCATTATATTTATGATTATTGTTAAGATTATTTTTCTTGAGGTTTCAAACTTTTTGATTGGAAGTCAAATGTACTTATATACTAGAAAAATATCTACCTCATCAGTAAATTGAGATATATAAGAATAATCATACAACATCTACAAAGTGTCAATATCAGGCTGCGGCCTCAAATCCAACATGGTGTGAGGCTGAAAAGTGTTCTCATAAATGCCGTATTAGGCATGTTAATAAAAATGTTGTTCCAATAATTACATGAATACCGTGGAATCCTGTTGCTATAAAAAATGTTGTACCATATACTGAATCTGCAATTGAAAATTGCGCTTCTATATATTCATATGCTTGCAGAATGGTAAAATAAATTCCTAGGATTACTGTTAAAAGTAATCTTTTTATTGTTTGTGTTTTATTAGATTCTATTAGTGAATGATGGCATCATGTAACGGTGATTCCTGAGGATAGTAAGATGATTGTATTTAATAAGGGGATGTTTATAGGGTTAAATGGTTCAATTCCTAAAGGTGGTCAGATGGTTCCTAGCTCTACATTTACTGCTAATCTTCTGTTGAAAAATGCTCAAAAGAATGATATGAAGAATAGAATTTCTGATACAATAAATATGATTATTCCTCACCGTAGCCCTGTTGATACGGTTTTTGTATGTATTCCTTGGTAAGTACCCTCTCGGGCGATGTCCCGTCATCATTGAATTATTGTCAATAGGATTACTACTATACCTATAGATATTAATGTCAGGGTTTTTGTATGAAATCATTGAGCTAACCCGGCTGTTATTATTATTCCCCCGATTGCCCCAGTCAGGGGTCAAGGGCTATAATTTACTAAATGAAAGGGGTGATTTGAATGTGATTTTATCATTAGTTGATTTCACTTGAATATAATGTTGTTAATGTTGAGAATACATATGCTTGAATTACGGCTACGGCCGATTCTAATACTAGAAGTATTATTTGAACTCTAAGCATTCTAATTAGTAAGATTTCATTTAATTTATTTCCAGTGTTTCCGAGAAGTGTTAATAATAAGTGACCTGCAATTATGTTGGCCGCTAAACGGATTGATAGGGTGCCGGGGCGAATTAATGTTCTAATAGTTTCAATGCATACTATAAAGGGTATTAATAATGTAGGTGTTCCGTTTGGTAATAGGTGTTCAAACATGTGATTTGTTTTGTTAATTCATCCAAATATATTAAATCTTAATCATATTGGTAATGCTAGTGATAATGTTATCACTATATGTCTTGATCTTGTAAAAATATAAGGGAATAATCCTATAGTATTATTAATTATAATGATTATAAATAGTGATACAAATATAACGGTTCTCCCCTTATTTTTATTATTTAAAATATTTTCAAGTTCAGAGCCTATTTTTTTTGTTATAATGTTTACGAGTATAGATGGTCGTGTTTTAATTAATCAAAATGTTGATGGTAGTAATAACACAAACAGTCAAGTTCTTAATCAGTTTAATGATATTGAATTTCTGGTTGAGGGGTCAAATCTTGAGAATAGATTTGTTATCATGCTCAGTTTTTAATTTTTTTTTCTAGGTCATTTATTTTGTTTTTAATGATAGGTGTTTTTATTGTAAATAGTAAAATGATTATAATTATTATTGCTATTGAGAAGAAAATTATTAATGGTAATCATATTAGGTTTATTATTTGTGGCATTTTTCATTAGAAGTAATTATTTACTATTTATTGGTTTAAGAGACCATTGCTTAATTTTCAGCCATCTAATGCAAGAAATACCTTATGGTAATTTTAAATTGACATTTTAATGTTATTATTTAACTAATTTCTTAAATTGTATTTTTTAATCATTTGATGAATGATTTATTGTTTACTGCTTCAATTGTGATTGGTATAAATCTATGATTTACTCCACAGATTTCTGAGCATTGACCAAATAATAGGCCTGGGCGTTTAATTAGGAAAATTCTTTGATTTAATCGTCCTGGTGTAGCATCAATTTTTACCCCCAGGCTGGGAACTGTTCATGAATGTAATACATCTGATGCTGATGTAAGAATTCGGATATTTGTATTGATAGGGAGTACAGTTCGGTTATCTACATCTAGTAGGCGAAATGAATCTTGGTTTTCTTGATTATTAATTATAAATGAATCAAATTCTATTTTTTTAAAGTCTGAATATTCATATGATCAGTATCATTGTCGCCCAATTGTTTTAATAGTTATTCTTATTTCTGTTGAATCATCTATTATGTAGAGTAAATGTAATGATGGGATGGCAATAAAAATTAACACAATGGCCGGTAAAGCAGTTCAAATGGTTTCAATAGTATGCCCTCTTAATATATATCGTGATGATGCGTTATTTAGGGTAATTTTAATTATTATATATCTTACTATTAATGTAATTAATATAATAATAGATATTGTATGGTCATGGAAAAATGCTAGTTGTTCTATTAGAGGAGATGTGGAGTTTTGTAATGATATGTTGTTTCATGTAGCCATTTCTAATAAAAGATTTCTTTATATTTGAAGCTTAAATTCACTGCACTATTCTGCCATATTAGAATACAGTTAAGATGGGAAGTTCAGAAAAACTATGCTCTGCTGGGGGTTTATTTTGAATTCATTCTATTGATGATCTATTATTTGTTCTGAATAGCACTGTTCGTTTATTGATTATTCTTTCTCATAAAATATAAATGAATGCTATAATTCTGATTATAGAAATGGTAGATCCAATTCTTGATAGAATATTTCATGATATATAACAATCTGGATAGTCTGAATATCGTCGAGGCATTCCGGCAAGACCTAAAAAATGTTGGGGGAAGAATGTTATGTTCACTCCTACAAATATTGATATAAATTGTATTTTTAGTAATTTTTTATTTAAAGATAATCCTGTGATTAGTGGATATCATTGAATAATACCCCCTATAATAGCAAATACTGCTCCTATGGATAGGACATAATGGAAATGTGCGACTACATAATAAGTGTCGTGTAGAATGATATCGATTGATGAATTTGCAAGGATTAACCCCGTTAGACCACCAATTGTAAATAGGAAAATAAACCCTGTTGCTCAACAGATTTCTGGGGTAATTTTAAGATTTGATCCATGGAGAGTGGCTAATCAGCTGAATACTTTAATTCCAGTTGGAACTGCAATAATTATAGTGGCGGATGTAAAGTAAGCACGTGTGTCTACATCTATTCCTACTGTAAATATGTGGTGGGCTCATACAATAAATCCCATTAGCCCAATTGATATTATTGCATAAATTATACCCAGGGTTCCGAATGATTCATTTTTTCCTCTTTCTTGATTAATAATATGAGAAATTATACCAAATCCTGGTAGAATTAGGATATATACTTCTGGGTGACCGAAGAATCAAAATAAATGTTGGTATAGGATAGGATCTCCACCCCCTGCTGGATCGAAGAATGAGGTATTTAGGTTTCGGTCAGTTAGAAGTATTGTAATCGCTCCGGCTAATACAGGTAAAGAAAGTAGTAGTAGGATTGCAGTAATCATTACTGATCATACAAATAAAGGTAGTTGATCTATGGTTATTTCTGGTGCCTTTATGTTAATAATGGTGGTAATGAAGTTAATAGCCCCCAGGATTGATCTTGCCCCTGCTAAGTGTAATGAAAAAATAGCTAAATCTACTGCAGCACCTCTATGGGCGATTGGGCCTGCTAGAGGAGGGTAAACGGTTCATCCTGTTCCTGCCCCTGAGTCTACAATTCTTCTTGAAATTAATAGTATTAATGAGGGGGGTAATAATCAAAATCTTATGTTATTTATTCGTGGGAATGCCATATCGGGTGCCCCGATTATTAAAGGTACTAACCAATTACCGAATCCCCCAATTATAATCGGTATAACTATAAAGAAAATTATAATGAAAGCATGGGCGGTTACTACTACATTATAAATTTGATCGTCGTTAATTAGGTGTCCTGGTGTACTTAATTCTATTCGAATGATTATACTTAAAGCGGTTCCCACTAGACCAGCTCAGGCTCCTAAGATAAAATATAATGTTCCAATATCTTTGTGATTAGTTGAGAATAATCATTTTGTGATTAAATGGCTGATAGGTAAGCGGTTGATTGTAAATCATCTTATAGAGTGGACTCTTTTAATCAGGTTTTATATTCAATTATGATTTTAGATTGCAATTCTAAAGGTACGATTGTTTCGTTAAGGCCTAAAATTTAATATTTTATTTACAACTTTGAAGGTTATTAGTTTATATAACTTAAGTCCTTATTTGAGGATAATTGGTGATACTATTAATCCTATTGTTGATAATGTATTTATTAATATTAATAATTTATTTCTGAGGGAGTTATTTTTTGTTCATTTATTTTCTTTAATAGATAAAATTCCCGCTGAGATAAATATTTTTATATAGAAGTATAAAGTGATAGTTGAGGATATAATTAAGGTTGTGGAGGCTAAGTATATATTTGATTGTATGAGTTCTTGGATAACTATTCATTTAGGTAGGAATCCAATAAATGGAGGTATTCCTCCTAAGCTTATAAGTATAAGGGTTGAATTTAATTTATCAGTTTTGTTATTGTTTTTTCTATTAAATATTTCGTTGATAAAATTGATATTGATGGATTTAAATGAGAGCGAGATTAATGTAGTTAATAAAGAGTAAATTGAGAAATATCATATTCAAATGGTCATTCTTACTTGAATTCTTGCTAGTATTCATCTTAAGTGGTTAATTGATGAATAGGCTAAGATTAATCGTAATGAGATTTGGTTTAACCCAAGAATTGACCCCACCGCTGCTGATATAATAATAATAATTGTTATAAATAATTGATTGATGTCGATATAAGAAATTATGATTATGGGGGCTATTTTTTGTCATGTTATAAGTAGGATACAGTTTTTTCAGCCTAAGAATTCTATTACTTCAGGAAATCAAAAATGTATAGGAGCAGCTCCTATTTTTATAAGAAGTCTTATTGCTACTATTATAATGATAATTTCTTTTAACTTGAATATATTAATTATTAATGTAATAATGGATGTAATAAGTATTACTGAGGCTAATGTTTGTGTAATAAAATATTTAATTATTCTGTTGTTGTATATTGATTGACTAGAAATCAGAGGGAGGAATCTTATTAAATTAATTTCCAACCCCATTCAGGCTCCTAATCAGGATGTTGATGTGATTGAGATTATAGTTCTAATAAATAGAATTAAATAAAATATAATTTTAATGGGTGATTTTTTCACTAAAAAGGGGATGTTTTTATTTTCCATAAATGGGGTATGAACCCAGTAGCTTAAATTAGCTTACCTTTTTTATGTTAAAGTGTAGGATGCACATAAGTTTTTGATACTTAAGGGAATAGTTTAATTCTATTAAACATAATGTAGGTAAAATATTACAAATTTTATCACATCAAGATAACCCTTTAATTTCAGGCTCTACATT